ATGCGATGATTGTTTTCGACGAATCATAAGGATATTGGAACTTTATATATTTTGTTTGGTATATGATCTGGTTTAGTTGGTACTGGTTTAAGGATTTTAATTCGTGCTGAACTTGGTCAACCTGGTGCTTTGTTGGGAGATGATCAATTATATAATGTTATTGTGACGGCGCATGCGTTTGTAATGATTTTTTTCTTGGTTATGCCGATGATGATTGGTGGTTTTGGAAATTGACTTGTTCCGTTAATGTTAGGTGCTCCTGATATAGCGTTTCCGCGTTTAAATAATATGAGTTTTTGATTGTTGCCACCTAGTTTGTTGCTTTTATTATCTTCAGCTGCTGTTGAGGGTGGTGTTGGTACTGGGTGAACTGTATACCCACCTTTGGCTGGAAATTTGGCTCATGCTGGGGGTTCAGTTGATTTAGCTATTTTTTCTTTACACTTAGCTGGGGTTTCATCTATTTTAGGGGCTGTAAATTTTATTACTACTATTATTAATATGCGATGACGTGGGATGCAATTCGAGCGACTTCCCTTATTTGTATGGTCTGTAAAAATTACGGCTATTTTGCTTTTATTATCGTTGCCTGTTTTAGCTGGTGCAATTACAATGCTTTTGACTGATCGTAATTTTAATACATCGTTTTTTGATCCAGCTGGTGGAGGTGATCCGATTTTGTATCAGCATTTATTTTGATTTTTTGGTCATCCTGAGGTTTATATTTTAATTTTGCCTGGGTTTGGTATAATTTCACATATTGTAATACATCATTCGTGTAAAAAGGAGACGTTTGGGACTCTTGGTATAATTTATGCTATGCTGGCTATTGGTATTCTTGGGTTTATTGTGTGGGCGCATCATATGTTTACTGTTGGAATGGATGTTGATACTCGTGCATATTTCACGGCTGCTACTATAATTATTGCTGTTCCAACTGGTATTAAGATTTTTAGATGGTTGGCAACTATTCACGGTGCTAAGATTAAGTATGAAACACCAATGCTTTGAGCATTGGGATTTATTTTTTTATTTACTGTTGGTGGTTTAACAGGTATTATATTATCCAATTCTTCTCTTGATATTATGTTGCATGATACATATTATGTTGTTGCGCATTTTCATTATGTGTTATCTATAGGTGCTGTGTTTGCTTTGTTTGGTGCTTTTAATTATTGGTTTCCTCTTCTTACTGGTTTAACTTTACATGAGCGATGAACTAAAGCTCATTTTTATATTATGTTTATTGGGGTTAATGTTACTTTTTTTCCGCAGCATTTTTTAGGTTTGAGAGGAATGCCTCGGCGATATTCTGATTATCCTGATTGTTATACTAAATGAAATGTAATTTCTTCTATAGGGTCGATGATTTCATTTGTGGCTGTGTTGTATTTTATGGTTATTGTTTGGGAGGCATTGGTTTCTCAGCGTGGTGTTGTTTGAAGGTTACATTTAGGTACTTCTCTTGAGTGAGATAATGTTTTACCTGTTGATTTTCATAATCCATCTGAGACTGGTGCTTTGATTGTTGATTAAAGTAGGATATGAGTTTTTGAGGGCAATTAGGATTTCAAGATGCTGCGTCTCCAATAATGGAAGAGTTAATTTTTTTTCATGATCATGCAATGATAATTTTAATTATGATTATTAGTTTTGTTGGTTATGCTGCTTTTTCATTGATGATAAATAATTTGGGTTGTCGTTCTTTAGTTGAGGGGCAGGAGATTGAGACGGTTTGAACTATTATTCCTGCTATTATTCTGGTTTTCTTGGCTTTACCATCCTTACGGTTATTGTATTTGTTGGATGAGGTTGGAGATTGTGGTTTAAGTATTAAAAGGATTGGTCACCAGTGATATTGAAGGTATGAGTATTCTGATTTTTTAAATATTGAGTTTGATTCATACATGATTTCTAGGGGTGATTTAAATTTAGGTGATTTTCGTTTACTGGAGGTTGACCATCGTGTTATTGTTCCAACTGAGGTGGACATTCGTGTTCTCGTTACGTCAGCAGATGTGATTCATTCTTGAGCTGTGCCATCTTTAGGTGTTAAGGTTGATGCTGTACCTGGTCGTTTAAATCAGCTTGGGTTTTTTGTTAAATATCCTGGTGTATTTTATGGGCAGTGTTCAGAGATTTGTGGTGCTAATCATTCATTTATGCCAATTGTTATTGAAACTGTTCCATTGGAAATTTTTGTTAAGTGGATTAGTGCTATGTCTTTGAATGGTTAGTAATTATAAAGTTAGTTAAATAATAATCTTAGGTTGTCAGCCTGAAGTTACTAGTTATATTTTAGTACTTTGTGTATGCCTCAATTGTCTCCGTTGAATTGGATTTTGTTGTTTTTGATTTTTTGGGTTGTGGTTTTATTGGTGTTTGTTTTGATTTGGTGAGAGCAGAAGATTGATTTTAGTGCTGCTATAAATAAGGGTGATTGTGATGTTTTTGATGTTAGTTACTCTGGAAATAAATGGGAGTGATAAGGTAAAGAATGCTTGTGGATATTTTTTCTACTTTTGATGATCAAAATCAGGTTTTTATATCTTTTTATTTTTTAATATGAGTTTATAGTTTTGTTGTAATTGTATTGTTTAGTTCTAGTTTGTGAGTTTCTAGTATGTCATGAATTTGGGTAATTAATACTATGAAGGATACTATTAGTGGTCAAATTTTTCGATCATTTGGGGTTAATCTTGGTGGATTTTTAAATTTAATTACTGGTTTATTTTTATTTTTAATTTTTGTAAATTTAAGTGGTTTGATTCCTTATGTTTTTAGACCAACAAGTCATTTAGTGGTATCATTTTCTTTGGGGTTTCCTTTATGACTATCTTTGATTCTATCTGGAGTACGGCATAATTTAAGGTCTGTTATTGCATCGTTGCTTCCGATGGGTGCTCCTTTTTTGTTAAATCCTTTTTTGGTTATTATTGAAACCGTGAGTATTATGGTTCGATCAATTACGTTATCTGTGCGGTTAATTGCTAATATAAGTGCTGGGCATATTGTTTTAACTTTAATTGGTAATTATTTAATGGCTGGAGTTTTTAGCTCAGTGATTTCTATATTTGTTTTGGGTTTGGTCCAAGTTTTGTATACGGTTTTTGAGTTTGGTATTAGTCTTATTCAAGCATACATTTTTTGTTTATTAATTACGTTATACTCGGATGATCATCCTCATGATTCGGGATTTTAGAGCGGGTTGGATAATTATTAATTTAATGGATTGTTTATGTAAAAGAACACGGTTCATTTTTGGGGTATGAACCCAATAGCTTGGAAATTTAGCTTATTTTACATTTGTTTGTTAAGGATGTATTTGTCCGTTGATAGATCTACAGTCTATTACCTTACTCGGTCATTAACAATACTACATATTAGAATGATTTATTCTTTTATGAATTTGCAATTCATGGTTTTGGCATTAAACTATAATATGAAGATTTCAAGATTTAAGATTTAATATATCTTATTTTAAACTTTGAAGGTTTATAGTTTATGTAACTTAAAATCTTTTATAAGGAGATTTAGGTCTCTCTTAAGAAGTCAAAGTTCTTTGTGCCCAAACACTGCGGATAATTTTTCTTTTATCTTATTTAAAGTTAATTAATCCTTTTGCTTGGAAGGCAAGTGTACATATATACTCAAAAGATTGGTATTTTTAATAAATTTGATTTATACTTTTAAGATGAAAACTTAATGTGCGATAAGACACTATAAAAACTATTTATGTTATGTTTGTTGGGTTAGAAAAATTTTTTCCGGTCTTGTTTGTTTTAATGATGGACTTGGTTCTGATCTTGTAGTATGGTGTGGATTAAGGTTTATACATGGTATGATTTAGTGTGGTGAGGAGAATTAATTTAAATAATTTCTTTTATATAAAATAAAGGTAGTTGTATAAATTTTTAATATTATAGTGATAAATGATGTTTGGGTTTCCACTAGCACCAGTATAAGATTTTAGTTAATGGGTTAAGGCTTGAACTAGGTTAGTTTATGAAGGTTGGTAAATTTAGTGCCAGCATCCGCGGTTATACTAGAGACCTAAATCATATGTTATAATAGTAATAAAGGCAATTAGGTGTAAAGAAGTAAAAGATATTCTAAGAATTTTTATTTAGAGGTAAAATATGTATATGGGAATTTATTTTAATTGGAATATAGTTTGATTGAAGTTGCGATATTTTTAAGGGAAACTAGGATTAGATACCCTATTATTTTTAAATGTAAATTAGTGTTGTTTGCTTACTAGGGTAGTACGAATAAGTGATTTAAAACTCAAAGAACTTGGCGGTATCTTAGACCACTTAGGGGAACCTGTCTCGTAATCGATAGTCCACGATTGACCTTACCTTATTTTGTAGAGTATGTATACCGTCGTCGTCAGGTAACTTTTGAGAAAATAGCAGTTAACGATAGTAGTAAATTTAACTATGACGTCAGATCAAGGTGCAGCTTATAATGAGGTGAGGATGGGTTACAATTAAGAATTATAATATGGAAAATTCGTTGAAATGATGTTTTTGAAGGAGGACTTAAAAGTAAAGGTAGTAAAGTCACTTACTTTGAATAAATGGCTCTTGGATGTGCACACATCGCCCGTCGCTCTCGTCGAAAGATGAGATAAGTCGTAACATAGTAGTGGTAATGGAAATTGCTTCTAGGAGAATATAGCATAAGTTAATGCATTTCATTTACATTGAAATTATATTTACGTTAGTTAAGTTATTCTTAAATAAGTTTTATATAAAATAATAGGTTATTTTATTATATATAAGAACATTTATATATTTAGTAATGGTGAATGAAATTTTTATAATTGATGTTAAGTACTGTGAGGGAATAATTATGAATTTTAAAAAAGTAGTTGTATAAGAATGTACCTTTTGTATCATGGTTTAGCAAGATTTAATTGTAAGATTGTTTTTCTCGAAACTTAATGAGTTACTATAATTTATTTTTGGAATTTATCTGTGTGAGTGTGGCACAACTTTTGGAAAAAATTATAGTGGAAATGATATTTTATTCGTATTAGGTGATAGCTAGTTTTTTTTAGAAATACATATAAGTGTAGATTTATATTAGTGACTGATGAAAATTTATTGATGTGGTCTTGTAATATAAAATTGATTTAACTAAGGCTAATCTTGGTTAATTTAAGAAAAAGTGATGTTAATGAATTAAATAATATGTAGGCTTGAAATTAGCTTTTATATTAAGATTGTTATAAAGTATTATTAAAATCATGGAAAATTTATTTGTTATTTAATCTTAAATATATAAAAACGTATAATAAAACTATATTGTATTATAATGTTTATGCTAGAATGAGTATTTGAAATGATTTTATTAGAAGATGATGGAATTTTTAATATTATTTTTATTTTTTGTGTTAAATGCAAATAAGGAACTCGGCAAATATATTATTTCGCCTGTTTATCAAAAACATGTCTTTTTGTTATAGGAAAAATAAAAAGTCTGACCTGCCCAGTGAACTAGGTTAAACGGCCGCGGTACCTTGACCGTGCAAAGGTAGCATAATCAATTGTCTTATAATTGGAGACTGGAATGAACGGTTAAACGAAATTAAAGCTGTCTCATTTGTATTATTTAAAAATTAGCTTTTAGATGAAGAGATTTAGATTTTATTAATAGACAAGAAGACCCTATTGAGCTTTAAATAATTTTAAGGTTATTGTTATTTTTAAAAATTAAAGTCTTAAATATTTTTTAGTTGGGGCGACTAAGGAACAGTTAAAGCTTCCTGTATGATGTTGTAACTTATGTGTTTTGATCCAGTATAATCTGATTGAAAGAGATAGTTACCATAGGGATAACAGCATAATCTTCTTTGAGAGTTCATATCGAAAAGAGGGGTTGTGACCTCGATGTTGGACTAAAATATCCTAAAGGTGTAGCAGTTTTTGAGGGTTGGTCTGTTCGACCATTAAAATTTTACATGATCTGAGTTCAGACCGGCGTAAGCCAGGTCAGTTTCTATCTTTAATTAGTAGTTTAATTTTAGTACGAAAGGACCAAATTAAAGGATAGGTTGTCTTGATTTTGAATTTATATAATTTTTGATTTAATATTATTTATCAATTTAGCAAAATTAATGTGACTGATTTAGGATCAGTAATGTATAAGTGAAAGTCTTATATTTGATATAAAGGTGGCAGATAAGTGCATTAGGTTTAAGCCCTAAATATGAAGATGAAATTTCTTTTCTTTATAATGTATATCTCTTTGGTTTCTTGTATTTTATCATATATTTGTATTTTGTTAGCAGTCGCTTTTTTTACACTTTTAGAGCGAAAGGGGTTAAGATATATGCAAGTGCGTAAAGGTCCTAACAAGGTTGGATTTGTTGGTGTTCCTCAACCAATTGCAGATGCTGCTAAACTTTTGACGAAGGAAATTGTTAAGCCTATTTCTTCGAATTATTTTTTATATCTTGGGGCTCCTGTTTTTAGATTTATGTTAGCTTTGTTATTGTGGCAGCTTTATCCAAGATCTTTTAGTGTTAATTATTTCAAGTGGGGGATTTTATTTTTTTTGTGTGTTTCTGGTTTAAATGTGTATGGAACATTACTTGCTGGTTGGGCAAGTAATTCGAAGTATGCTTTAATTGGAAGGTTGCGTGCTGTCGCACAAACTATTTCTTATGAGGTAAGGATGGTTCTTATTCTTCTTTTTCCTTTATTTTTGATTAGGGATTTTAGGTTTTTCAGGATTAAAGATTCGCAAAATGTGGTATGATTGGTTTTTTTAATAAGACCTGTTTCATTTCTATGATTTGCTACGTGTGTAGCTGAGACAAATCGTGCACCTTTTGACTTTGCTGAGGGTGAATCTGAGTTAGTATCTGGATTTAATATTGAGTATGGTGCTGCTGGATTTGCTCTTATTTTTCTTGCTGAATATGCAAATATTTTGGTGATAAGGTTGTTTAGGGTTATTTTGTTTTTGGGTGGTCCATTTTGTTTTTTTTTTGTTAATGATTTGTTTTTTATGTTGAAGGTTTTGTTTCTATCATTTTTATTTATTTGGATTCGTGCTAGTTATCCCCGATTTCGATATGATCTTTTGATAAATTTGACTTGGAAGTCATTTCTCCCAGTGGCGTTGGTTTTGTTGTTATTTCTTTTAGTGGTTGTATTTAATGCTTTGCTATAACAAATTAATAGTTTAATAAAATATTAGCATTGGAAGCTAAAGATTAGGCTGATTAGCGCCTATAGTTTGATTGATATGACGGTGCTTATTATAAGATCTTTAGGTTTAACTTTTGGATTTATTATTCCATTAATGGCTCAACCATTAAGACTTGGATTTTGTATTATTATGTTTACGTTATTAATATGTATTTTGATTAGTATATTTTTATCGTCGTGATATGCTTATATTTTGTTTTTGATTTATGTTGGTGGCTTACTTGTTATATTTGCATACGTCGCTGCATTAATTCCTAATATTATAATTAGTATAAGGTCATCTATGTTTTTGTTTTGTGTTATTCAAATTTGTATTATATTTATATATACTTATTATTATTTTGTTGACAGAAAAAGGTTGGTTCTATACGATTATGTTACCATGGTTAATATGAAGATAACGGGGATTGAGCTTGTGTCACCCGGATTTATTAATATTTTAATTAGGTTAGGTGTTATTTTATTAATTAATTTAGTGGTAGTAGTGAAGATTTGTTATCATAAGTATAGTGTAATGCGACCGTTTTTAATATAAAAATAGCTTTAAACATAGAGATAATTGTTAGTTGATTGCATTGAGTGTATTTTACATGCAAGGTCCTTTACGTAAAACTCATGCTGTTTTAAAAGTTATTAACGGTTCGTTGATTGATCTCCCTTCTCCATCAAATCTTTCTATTTGATGAAATTTTGGTTCTTTATTGGGTTTATGTTTAATAATTCAGATTGTTACTGGATTATTTTTGGCAATGCATTACACGGCGCATATTGATTTGGCATTTAGTTCAGTTATACATATTAGACGGGATGTAAGAAATGGATGGATAATTCGAGTTATTCATGCTAATGGTGCTTCGTGGTTTTTTATTTGTATTTATTTACATATTGGTCGGGGTATATATTATGGTTCGTATATAAATCATCATACTTGAAATATTGGTGTTGTTTTGCTTTTTATAACAATGGCTACTGCATTTTTAGGTTATGTTTTGCCGTGGGGTCAAATATCTTTTTGAGGAGCTACTGTTATTACTAATTTATTATCTGCTATTCCTTATATTGGAAAAATAATAGTTGAATGAGTCTGAGGTGGATTTTCAGTTGATAATGCAACATTAACTCGGTTTTTTACAATTCATTTTGTACTTCCTTTTGGGATTGCTGCTTTTACTATTCTTCATTTACTTTTTCTACATGAAACTGGATCTAACAATCCTCTTGGAGTTAATAGTGATATTGAGAAGATTTCATTTCATGTTTACTATAGATTTAAAGATTTAATTGGTTTTGTAATTTTATTGGGTTTGTTTTCATTTTTGGTTTTATTTTTTCCACAGGTTTTGAGTGATCCTGAAAATTTTATGCCAGCAAATTCTTTAGTTACCCCAGTTCATATTCAACCTGAATGGTATTTTCTTTTTGCTTATGCGATTTTACGATCTATTCCAAATAAATTGGGTGGTGTAATTGCTTTAGTAGCTTCTATTTTTATTCTTTTTATTGTTCCATTAATGAATAGTAGAGTTTACTGATCATTATCATATTACCCAGTTAACCAAATTTTATTTTGGTTTTTTGTGGGTATTTTTTTAGTTTTGACTTGAATTGGTAGATGCCCAGTTGAGAGGCCGTTTGATAAAATTGGTCAGATTTTTACTTTTATATATTTTTTTTATTTTATTATTAATTCAATTTTATATTTGTTGTGAGATAGTATTTTAGATTTTTAAGTTATTTCCTGGGGAAAACTTGTCTTGAAAATAAGTTAAAAGTGTTCAATTCACTTAATAACTTATTTATTTTATTATTTATTATATGAGATTATTTTATTTAGCTTTAATTGGGATTAATGGGTTTTTAATATCTGTTTTAGCGTTAGCTTTTCAGTATAAGCATTTGTTAAGTGCTTTGTTAAGGTTAGAAGCAATGACTGTAAATTTATTTATTATGTTGTTTCTTATAGCAGATAATATTATGTTGAGTGGGGAGACTTCTCTTATTTTTATTACTTTAGGTGCATGTGAAGCTAGTTTGGGTTTATCGATTTTGGTTTCTATGATTCGGACGCGTGGTAATGATTACGTTAGAAGATTTAGTACTCAAAAGTGTTAAGATTAATATTATTGAATTTTTCGTTATTATTTATTGTAAATATACAAGCATTTTGATATATTAGTATTTGAAGCTTAGGTTTTGGTAGATTGTTTTCAGTTATGTGCTTATATAGGCCACAGTTTTCTTTTTTAATATTTAATAGGTATGTATCTTGTGATGTTATGTCTGTTTTGTTAATTTTGTTATCATTTTGGGTTTCAATGGTAATATTGTTGGCTAGTCAGTTTAGTGTAAAACTTAGTGGTAATCATAGTTTGATTTTTTGTGTAATGATTTTGGTTTTAAATTTAATTTTATTAAATACTTTTTGTGCATCTAGAATTATTATGTTTTATTTCATGTTTGAGGCGTCTTTGCTGCCGACCTTAATAATTATTCTAGGTTGGGGTTACCAGCCTGAACGGCTTCAGGCTGGTATATATATAATGATTTATACTATTGCTGCATCTTTGCCATTGTTGTTTTGTTTGGTGTGAGGTGGTCTTAAAAATTATTCATACAATATGTTTTTATGTGCGAATGTTTTTAAGCAATTGTATTTATATGATGAATATACATGGATATTGTTTTATTTGATGCTTTTATTGGCGTTTTTAGTTAAATTACCAATATTTACTGTTCACTTATGACTTCCTAAGGCACATGTTGAGGCTCCAGTTGCTGGCTCGATGGTGTTAGCGGCTATTTTGTTAAAATTAGGTGGATACGGAATAATTCGTGTGTATCAATTTTTTAATATTCAAACTTTGAATATATTGATGTTAGTTGTGTTTTTAGGACTATGAGGGGGTATATTAACTAGAGTTATTTGTTTTCGACAAATTGATTTTAAGTCACTTATTGCGTATTCATCTATTGGCCATATGGCTTTATTGCTAGTTGGTGTATTTACTAATACTTCATGAGGATGATCAGGTGCTGTTGTAATAATGATTTCTCATGGATTTTGTTCTTCTGCACTTTTTAGGCTAGCTGGTATTACTTACGAGAAAAGTTTTACGCGTAATTTATTTATTTCCAAGGGAATGTTGTTGACTATTCCTTTTTTGTCGTTATGATGATTTTTATTTTGTGTTATAAACATAGCTGCTCCACCTAGTTTAAATTTAGTTGGTGAGATAATGATTTTTCCTACTGCTATTTTTAGTTCTAAATATTATATTTTACCATTAATGGCTATAAGATTTTTAGCCGCTGTGTATAGTATATATTTATATACCGGTATTAATCATGGTGGGAATCCTAAGTATCTAAAGCCATTTAGGAATTTAAAGGATGTTTATATTTTAATACTGTTTCTTCACTGGGTTCCTTGTAATTTTTTAATTTTGAAGGTTGAGCTTATTTTTATGTGATTATAATTTAATTTATATTTTACTAAATTAGTTTATAAAGAACATTAGATTGTGGTTCTAATAGTAAAAGTATTTTTATTTAGTAGATGTATTATATGCTAAAGTCTTCTTCTATTAGTTCTGTTTTATTGCTTGTATATAGTTGTTTCTCTTTTAGTGCAAGTTATTATTTGATGTTAAATAATAAGTGTTTTTTTATTGAATGAATTATTGTTGATTTAAGTTCTTGTTCAATAAAAATAAGGGTAGTTTTTGATCAAGTGAGTTTAAGATTTAGAGGAATTGTTTGCCTTATTTCTGGGTGTGTAATGATTTTTTCTTCTAGGTATATATCTGGTGATGTTTTTTTGAGACGGTTTATTTGATTAGTTATGTTATTTGTATTATCAATAAATTTGCTTGTATTTATTCCTAGCTTACCTGCTTTATTGCTTGGGTGAGATGGTTTAGGGATTGTATCATTTGCTCTCGTGGTATATTACCAAAATAATAAATCGTTAAGAGCAGGTATGCTTACTATTTTAGCTAATCGTATTGGTGATGTAATGATTTTGGTTTCTATTGGAATGTTAGTAATTTTAGGTTACTGAAATATTATGTTTATTACTGATTTTTGTTTTACTAGAGTATTAGGGTTATGCATTCTTATTGCTGGAATAACTAAAAGTGCGCAAATACCGTTTTCTAGGTGATTGCCTGCTGCTATAGCAGCACCTACTCCAGTTTCTGCATTGGTGCATTCTTCTACTTTAGTTACAGCAGGTGTGTTTTTACTTATTCGATTTTATCCTATTTTAGAGAAATGGGATGGATTTAAATCAAGTTTGCTAGTAGTTGCTGTCCTAACTATGTTAATGGCTGGAATTGGTGCTAATTTTGAGAACGATTTAAAAAAAATTGTTGCGTTGTCAACATTAAGTCAACTTGGTGTAATAATGATAAGTCTGGCGTTGGGACTGCCCATGTTGGCTCTTTTTCATTTATATACACATGCATTATTTAAGGCCCTTTTATTCTTGTGTGCTGGTGCAATTATTCATAGAAGCAATGGGGTTCAAGATATTCGAATGATGAATATGATGTATAGACAACTTCCTATTACTAGAAGTTGTATAAATGTTGCTAATCTATCATTGTGTGGTGGGTTATTTTTGAGTGGGTTTTATTCAAAAGATCTTATTTTAGAATTTAGGTTATTTCATCCAATTAGGTTGCTAATAATCATAATAATTATATTGGCCACAGGACTAACTATTACTTATACTTTACGAGTTTCATATGCTTCTTTATGAGGTGTTAATAAAAGTAGTCCGTTACATAGGAAAACTGATTATGATTTTTATATATATGTGCCTATAATGATTCTAAGATTTACTGCTGTTACATTTGGGGCTATATTACAGTGTTTTTGTATAGACTTTGAATTAGGGGTTGTTTTTTTACCTAGTTTTCAGAAATTTATAGTGTTAGCTATTATTTTCTTTGGGGTTGTTATTGGAAGATTTATTTGGAAAGGGTCTTATTTTACTAAGGTCAACTCTAAAGTAAGTGTATTTTGCAGACTTATGTGGTTCCTAGTTCCGTTATCAACATACCCATTAGTTAAAGTCGGTATGGTTTATGGGGGGTATCTAATAAAATCTATTGACCAAGGGTGAGTTGAAGTACTAGGGGGGCAAGGTATGTTTAAGGTTGTAAAAACAGTAAGTGAAAATAATCAAAATATTCAACTTAAAGTATTTAATTTTTTAGTTATCTTTATAATTAGAATTATTAGTGTTGTACTATATATGGTTTCCGGATAGTGTAAAACTAATGGTAGAATCTTAATAGCTTAAGTTACAAAGCAAAGCATTGAAGCTGCTAGAATGGCAATAATGTCTTAAGATAGAATTATGGGCACCGCGTCTTTAAAGACGCGGTGCAAGGTTGATAGCAGTTCTTTTTATCATATAATATATGTGTGTGTTGTGTGATTGTTGATGTTTTGAAATTTATATGTCTAGTGAACTGCTAATTTTAGATTTACTTTGTTGATGTTGACATATTATTGGTTTGTTTTAGATTTTAGTTGGGTTGAAAATTGCTGTTCTTGTTTTATTAAAACAGAAACTAAAGTTATAAAAAAGATGGGTATAATAATAATTGGATGGGATATAAATATAAATAAGTTTAAAGAGATGTAGAATTTATGTTGGGATTTATTTTGTCTGATTTTATGATAGATTAGTTGTTTAATTAATAAATATAAAAGGTTTGTTGGAGTAGGGTTAATGTAATAGGGTTGGTAATGATTTTGATTTAGTTTGATGGTGTTGTAATGTAAGGTTAGTGTTGGAAGATTGATATTAGATTAGTTTTATAGGTAATTTAGGTGGTGTAGCTGTTTAGCTACTAAATGTGTATTGTAAGATAATTGGGAAAATTGTGGATTTTTTCTCATCTGTTTTTTCGATGGTATTATATTTGTATTTGTTGGAAATGATGTTTGAGAATTAGGTGAGATTTTTTGATATTTTTATGTTATATATGTATTGTAAATAAAGGTGTGAGAATTTTTTAGATTATTAATATATATGTGTGTGGTGCTACTTGTTTGTATTGTAAGGTGATTTATATACATATGTAGTATATGTATATATATACATATATGGGTATTTGGTATAGAATGGCGGTGCTGGGTTTATGGGTTGTGGTGGTATATAAGTTTTTATTTTATGATATAAAAAAATTTTTCGGTTGGTTTTGTTTTAAGGTTTAGGTTGATAGAAAAATGATTAATGGCGTTGGGACTGCTAAATAAGGAGGATTTAAGTGTTTGTAATAAAAGCTTAAATTGTGCAAGCGCTGGTCTTGTAAGCCGGAGAGTGAAAATATGTTTCTTATTACTAAGTTAGGTTAGGTAGAGCAGTAGTAGTGATATACACACACACACACACACACACACACACATATATAATGTATATACACAAATGTATGTATACATGAATGAATATACTATATGCATATAAATTATATAATAAATTTAATTAAGTTTTTAATATAGTGGTTAAATAAAAAACTATATATTAAAAAAATTAAGAGCACACGTAGAATATTATGTGTACATATATTAATGAAACCACTATTTTTCAACTTACCGCGTCTTTAAAAACGCGGTAAAAATTAATCTTTATCTTTAACCCCTAAATTAATGACACGAAATCCATATCATTTAGTTGAAGTTAGACCATGACCATTAACTGGTTCTATGGGTGCGTTATTTTTGACTGTGGGGCTTGCTGGATGATTTCATTTACATGTTTACAGGTTGTTGCTGATTGGGGTGTTTCTTATTTTAATTACGATGTTGCAATGATGACGTGATGTTATTCGTGAGGCTACGTATCAAGGATTTCATACTGTTCAGGTTTCTAGTGGTTTACGGTGGGGTATGATTTTATTTATTGCTTCTGAGGTTTTATTTTTCTTTGCGTTTTTCTGGGCGTATTTCCATAGTAGCTTGGCTCCTAGGTTAGAATTAGGGTCTTGTTGGCCGCCTGTTGGTATTTATCCGTTAAATCCTTTTGGGGTTCCTTTGTTGAATACTGGTGTTCTTTTGGCTTCTGGGGTTACTGTGACGTGGGCACATCATGGGTTGATAGAAGGACGTCGTATAAGTGGTTTACAAGGTTTGTTTTGTACTGTTAGATTAGGTGTTTATTTTACTTTTCTTCAGGCTGGTGAGTATCTTGAGGCTTCTTTTTCTATTTCTGATGGTGCGTATGGTTCCACTTTTTTTGTTGCTACAGGGTTTCATGGATTGCATGTTTTGATTGGTAGAACTTTTTTGCTTGTGTGTTTTTTTCGTGTTTTGGGACATCATTTTTCTATAGGGCATCATTTTGGTTTTGAGGCAGCTGCTTGATATTGACATTTTGTTGATGTTGTGTGGTTATTTTTGTATCTTTCTATTTATTGATGGGGGTGTTAGTGTAGATCCCCAGATGACTGAGTTAGGTGTTAGATTTTTAATCTAAAGACGACATATAGTTTATTGTCTTTGGGGATGATCTAAGATTAAAAGTCTGATTTGCATTCAGAATAAAAACTGATTAAGTTTTTAGGTCATGTTATAGAGAACAAGAATTTGTGTATGGTTTCGGCCCATAATTTATAGGTAAATAATCCTTTTTTATAAGGAATTATTAAGTGAAAGCCAAAGTCTGAGGCGTCTAACTGTTAATTAGAGGATTATAAGAATTTATTCATTTAGATTTTCTGGAAGCATTACGCCGGTCTGAACGGGAATCATTGATGTTGATTAATATATGGATTTAAGTTTCTTTAATGCTAATGTTGGGTTGTATGCTTAGGAGGATTTTTGCTATTGTTTTATCTATTATTGTTATGGTTTTAGGTTGAATTTTGTCTTCGCGTGTTGTTATAGATCGGGAGAAGAATTCTCCGTTTGAATGTGGTTTCGATCCTATGAAGTCTGCGCGATTACCATATTCAATGCGGTTTTTTTTATTGGCTATTATTTTTCTTATTTTTGATATTGAGATTGTTTTGTTATTTCCATTGTTGGTTAGGGTTTTAATTACATTTAGTTACAGGAGAGTTGTTGGAGGATGTGTATTTTTGTTTATTTTGATTATCGGTTTATTTCATGAGTGGAATGAGGGATCTTTAGATTGAGTGGTGTAGAGATTTAAATTATGGGTACATGTATACATATATATATATATACATAGAAAAGACTTGGAGTGGAATGAGGTTGCTAACTTTGTTTTGGGTAATTCGATTTTATCCTTTTTCTTATGTTGTCGAATTTGCCGTTTAGTTATTTATTTTTTTTGATGATGATTTTTGGTACTGTTTTTTCTGTTTCTTCGATGCATTGGTTGGGAATTTGGGTTGGGTTGGAAATAAATCTTATTGGATTTTTACCTATTTTGGTATATAAAAAGGGTATGTTGGATAGGGAGGCTGCTGTTAAATATTTTATTATTCAGGCTATTGGTTCTAGGTTTTTGGTGTTTGGTAGACTTATTATATATAATATTTCTTTTTCTTGAGAGGTTTTAAGGTTGATAAGTTCTAAATATTTTTATGTAAGCGTATTGTTTATTATTAGTAGTCTTTTGATGAAGATAGGTGTATTTCCATTTCATTTTTGGTTTCCAAGTGTAATAAGGAGATTACCTTGGTTGTCTTGTTTGTTGTTGGTTACGTGACAGAAATTGGCTCCTGTATTTTTGATTGGAGTTATGATGGAGATTAGAAATATGTTGTGGTTGACTGTGCTTGTTTGTGTGATGAGATGTGGGTCTGCGTTTGTTGGTGGTGTTGGTGGTATAAATCAATCTCAGGTTCGTGGTTTGTTGGCGTATTCATCTATTGGCCATATGGGATGAATTGTTTTTGCTGTATGTCAAAGTTATCATAGAATGAAGGTTTATTTTTTTATTTATGTTATTATTTCTTTGTGTTTGTTTCTTGTTTTATGATATTTAGACGTAAGGTTAATGGTTGATCTAGGTAATTCTGTAGGTGGCTTATTGGCTGATTTTAGAGTTATTGTTTTATTGTTATCGCTAGGCGGGTTGCCTCCGTTGTTGGGATTTATTGGGAAATGGAATGTTTTTATGGAATCTATAAGTTCTTCTATATCTATATTTGTTTTTTTTCTCGTTTTAGGGTCTGTGATAAGTTTATTTTATTATTTGGGTTTGTTTTTTGTATTTGTTTTAAAGGTTTTTGGTAAGATTAGAAATAAATTATTTAGGGGTTTAGAATTTAGTAAGTTGATTTTGTTTGTAAATTTTTTTGGGGGTTGGTTTTTGATTATGTTTGATGTTTTTGAATTTATTTAGA